GACTAAGTTATAGGCATGAAAGTGTAAGAACTCAACGGGGCCCGCCTCCTCTTTCTTTGTCTGATTCGCGAGGAAGGGTCCCGTTGAATTCTTAATGATCACGATCATAATATTTTGGTCGTATAAATGACAACAAATGGATCACTTTTTCCGATGATTTTTTTGAAAAATGAACTCAATTAATTGATTCATAGCATCTGTTCTTCGATAGTATCTATCGATACTTTCAAGGTTAGAAGACAAAAAAAAAGGAATCACTCAATTGGATGACACAATATCTATTTACTATTTATATTTCTTTTTTTTTGTCTGTCGACCAGATAGCAAGCAAACCCTTTCCTTTCTAGACTAGTCTAACCTCACTCTATTTATTTTAGTATTTCATCAAAGTTTGAAATTCTTTTATAAGTTCATCGCCTTGATTCTATTTTATCAAAAAAAGGATTCCTTCCCTTTTTTTTGGTTGTCCATTACTTATTATATTATCCTTAATTACTTAATTACTTATTCTAACTTAATTACTTATTCTATTAGAAGTAAATCGAAAAAATAAAAGATTCTGAAAAATCTGGAAAAATCTAAACTAAGAATAGAAATCTTTGACGAACGGGTTCCAGAATTGTTATTATTTCGACACAAGAAAAGGATGTGTAAAATTCCTTTTCTTGTGTCGAAGGCTAGCAAGACCAAGAATACTCCCTGTAATTATTTGTTCCCCTCATTTATCCTTCCTTTCTATTCTCCGCTTACTTATCTTATGATTAGTATCTAATCAAATTGAATTTAGAAAACAAAACCCATTCCGTGACGTTTAAATCTGACAATAGGAATATAATTACACCCCTCCAATTTAGTCCAATTTAGAAAGAAAAAGAAGAGGTAAAGACAAACAGTCTTCTTCACAATATACATATTTTGAATACGGTAAAAGTAATTCCTAGAGAAAGAATATAAACAAGCAAAAGACTTTTCATACTTTTTTTCATCATACCTAACCTAATTGCCAGGAAGAGTTTGTTCTTTTTTAAAAAATTGATGTTGATAAATTCACAGATCTAGAAATTCATTTCGGACAGTTGAACCTTCTCAAACTGTTTCTTTTTAAGAACCAAAAAGATTTGTGCAAAAACAATAGATGCCAAGAAGAACAAAAGGCCTTGGACACGTAGTGGATCTTGAAGTACTATTTCTGCATCCCCCTGACCAAATCCACCCACATTAGGATTAATTGTTAATGGTTGATCGAGTTTGATAGATTCACCCTCTGAAACAAGAAGTTCTGGTCCTGGGGGGATAATATCAACCACTTGATGTCCATCCAATGCATCCGTTATGGTTATTTCGTACCCCCCTTTTTCTTTTCGTATGATTTTGCTTACTATACCTGTTGCCGTAGCATTATAAACTGTATTGTTACTTTTGTTCCCGTCGGGATAAATCTGGCCCCTTCCCCTGTTTCCGCCTACGTATATGGGATATTTTAAGAAATGAACATCCTTATTACTAGCAGGGTCTGGGGAAAGAATAGGAAAGGTGATTTCACTATATTTTTGACCAGGAACAGGACCTATCACAAGAATATTTTTCTTAGCGGGGCGGTAGTTCTGAAAAGACAGATTGCCTATCTTTTCTTTCATCTCGGGCGAAATACGATCAGGTGGGGCTAACTCAAACCCCTCCGGTAAAATAAGAACAGCACCCACGTTCAAAGACCCTTTCTTACCATTAGCAAGAACTTGTTTCAGTTGCATATCATAAGGAATTCTAACAACCGCTTCAAATACAGTATCAGGAAGTACCGCTTGTGGAACCTCAATATCCACGGGTTTATTAGCTAAATGGCAATTGGCACATACAATACGCCCAGTTGCTTCTCGTGGATTTTCATACCCCTGCTGCGCAAAAATGGGATATGCATTTGAAATGGATGCCCCGGTTATTATATAGATCATGAGCGATACGGAAATGGATCGAGTAATCTCCTCCTTTATCCAAGAAAAAGTATTTCTAGTTTGCATGGTCCAATCATTGATCCCGAAAATTTCTACAATAAAATTAGGTAGGTCGCTAGTATAGTTCCCTATCCACGATTCTGCTATTTACTTTTACTGAAAACGGAAAAAAATTACCGAAATAGAGGTATTCTCCTGATGGGTAGAAAGAGTAAAGTAAGTACGACTTTGCATGCTTTGCTTATATAGCTTATATAGAAAGTAAGAAAGATTATAATTGAATCTGTGAATCATTTTTCAGTCATTCATTGAATGATAAATAACTACAAGTGACGGAGATACACGATTTAAATAACGAAAGATCCAATATTTAAAAATTGTATCTAGAATGACTGGAAAGGTAGAAACAAGACCGGATATAATTTGATCATTATGAGCAAATCCAAAATCTTTGTAAATATAGCCAATCATTAGTTCCCAACCGTGGGGCGAATGGAATCCGATACATAAATCTGTTAATAAAAGAATAGAAAAAGCTTTTATTGTGTCGCTTAAATTATATAGGAATTCTTGAACCCAAGAGTTAAGAATAAGAAGTTCTTCATTCCCCAAAATAGAATAACCACTTAGAATAACGAAACAGATTAGATTTGTCGAGAAGTGCAAAATCATATGGATACGCTCCTCATTGTGCATCTTGATCAATTGGATCGTTTCTTTGTGGATTCCTATACGAAGTTTTTGTAGATGTGTTTCCGGGTATTCTTTTATCATTTCATCCAACAGGAAGAGTTCCTCTACTTCTATGAATTGTTCTAGAATACTCTTTTCTTGAATATCATTCAAAAAGGTTTCGGATTGACTAGTATTCCACCAATTAGTAATCCAAGATTTCAGACTTTTATTAAATGAGAGAGAGATCCACCAAGGCAAAAATACTATAGATGCAAGATATAGAAGGGGAGTGAATGCTTTCTTTTTTGCCATTTTTTCATCTGTGAATTGTTAATGAACCCACCTCATTCGTTGACTTTATGTGATCTAATCTTTCTATCAAGCATGCCTTTCATTATAGTTATATTATAAGGTAGGGGCTCACAAATCTATTCTCTGTTTTTTTTTATTCAGTGCTTAGTCCTTGAATCTAAAAAGAATACAGAAATAGAAAATAAGAATCCACTTTGAATTCGAATGTTCCAATGAAATATATATATTATTGTTATATTGATATTGTTTACAGATATCTCAATTGATCAAATTCGAAGCAATTGCCCTCTTTTGTTTTGATAACTGTCCGAAAGAAGCGCTTCAAAGAATAAAGGCTGTTCTATTCAGATTTTGAGACGAAGGAGCGCCCTATCTATATCAAGATCACACTCAAATATGTCAAAATTTGCGTGGGTTATCTAAACTATATATAGACTAGAGTCCAGGAATAATTGAAAAAAAAAATGATGAAAAATATTATGCTAATCAAAAATGAGTGACAAAAAAAGACAGAAAAGTTACCATTACGTTTATCATTATGTTATAAGAAAGAAATCCACTTGTTTAGTTCTTATTGTTTAGTTCTTAAGGAGCACAAAAGAAAGGATAAAATAAAAGGGGAAGGGCCGATTGACAAAAGTATATAAAATTTACAAGATATGATCTATCTGTATCTAACGTATCAACTACAAATATTGAAAATAAAAAGCGAAAGTCTTTATTTTGAAATACTTTAATTTATTTTGAAATACTTTAATATATGAATGAGATGAATCCATTATTTCGATTTCTTGCTTGTTTTGTTACTCAATTAAGTTGAGTGGTTTTACATTTACAGACGCATAAAAAACAATTTTTGTGGACAAAAAAAACTGTTTTTTTATGTTATGACTCTTCCGTATATGTCTGCTTTGGTTCGAATCGGCATTCTGAAGAAACTTCAGTTTAGTTCTGCTATAGAAAAAAGAGGATTCTTGACTTGAGTTTTTTTCGCCCGGCGAGAAAGCATTTATTCTGCAATTCATTTCAAAAGACTTCAATCGGTACACGCAAAAAATAGGCCAATTCAGCAGCTTTTTGCTCAATTTCTCGCGGAGTCAAATTCTCATCAGTACGAGTCAAGGGAACGGCCCCTTGGCCTCTGATTTCCATATAAAGGACACGGCGAGCATAAATACCCTCTTTAACTTCTATTCTGATGGACTGAATATCTTTCATAAGGAATCGTAGAAAGATGCGACGATTTTTTCCAGGAAAACCCCAACGAAAAATACATACTATTCCCTCTTTTCTATCGAATCGATCATAACCACTGCCTACATTCCAAAAAATCGTGCACCACAAATAGGAACTAATAAAGAGGCCTGCGATCCCATAGAAAGACATCACGATTCCTTGTGGAAAAAAAACTATTTGCTGAGACGGAAATAAAGATATCAAATTCCTACCAAGATAACTAGAAGTTCCAACTAATAAAAACCCTAATGAACCAAAAAAAAGGATAAAGGCCCAGCAGAAATTGCTTATTTTTCGAGACCCCACTATAAATTCTATCCATATAGATTCTGATCGCCAACTCATACATACTAGATCCAGTTGCATTTTATTGGAATTGAGAGAATAACCAAAAAAATTCGACTTTACTTTTTTTTGTTTCCGAAGTAACTCTCATCAACTAGTACTATTTTGATATGAACTTTTAGAAGGAATTCATCAAATTGCTTAGATCTAAAATTATTCCCTTTATATGATCCCCTATACAGATCTACTAGATATATAGACTTTAATTTCATACATCCGCGATCCACTTGCTATAATTCATTTAACCCTATATCATGTTTACGTATGCATAAGAGGAGCTTTTTCATTTATGTTCGGTTCGGGGAAGCCGGATGTTATACAATATTCTACTAAATAGGTATCCGTGGCATCTAAGTCTTGAAAAAAAAAATAGATAAGATTTGGTTTTGGCCCCTATCGAATCTAAAAAATCTTAGTTTTTTGAACATACAAAGATAAAGAAGCCATTGCAATTGCCGGAAATACTAGGCCTACTAAAGGCACAAAAATAGAGGGAAAGCTGCTGAAAGTTGTCATAAAATGGGTACCTCAATTTAATATTTGTACCTGTTATTGTTATATTGTTAGTTAGAAATATATCTTATAATGATTATATTATAATTCGTATATTATACTAAGTATATCTAAATACTAAGTATATCTAAGCGAGTTTATATATCTAATAAGTGCAAGGAATGTAGAATTAAATAAAAGGACTTGCCCATCTTTCTAAATCAAATAAAATAGGTGTATGATAAGATAATCCACTTTCTTTATTATCTTACTTTATTCTTACTTTTCTTATTATTATTATTCTATTGTTCTTGTCTTCTAATTTGCATTTCTAATTTGACTTTTTGAATTTAATAAAGAAAGAGTTTATTACAAATTGTCGAAAGATTCGATTCGTTTTATTTGTCTCTCCAAATTCGAATTTCATTTCACAGAAGGAAAAATTCGCTTTTTATCTTGTTGATAGAGGTTTACTCATTAGTAATATCGGATAATAATAATAATTATCTACATAATTCGTTTTTCGACAATTCCATTTTATGTTTATGTCACAAAGTCAAAGCCCGCGTAATGGGCTTTGACTTTGATTCTGATAAACTAACTAACTACCTTTTCACTACAAAGAAAATAATTGAACTTAAGACTCTACTTGATTGAATTTTGATTCAAAGGAAAAAAACCGTGGAGCTGAACTAACTCACTCAGAACACCTTTTAAAAGATTACGTGGTACGATTAGATCGAATAAACCCTTATGGAATAAATATTCAGCCGCCTGTGAACCTTCAGGTATTGTTTTATTCAATGTTTGCTCAATTACTCTTTTACCCGCAAATGCAATATAGGCATTGGGTTCAGCAATAATGATATCCCCCAACATACCAAAACTCGCGGTCACTCCACCAGTAGTAGGAGATGTAAGAATTGATACATAAAATAACTTTTTATTTGATTGATAATCATATAAAGCGGAAGATATTTTAGCCATTTGCATCAAGCTCAAACTTCCTTCTTGCATGCGTGCTCCTCCGGAAGCACACACTAGAATAAGAGGTAAAAAATTATTGGTAGCATATTCGATCAAACGGGTGATTTTCTCGCCTACTACGGATCCCATACTACCCCCCATAAACTGAAAATCCATAACCCCGATTGCCATAGGAATACCGTTTAGTTGACCTGTGCCTGTTTGAATAGCCTCAGTTAATCCTGTCTTTCTTTGATAAAAATCAATACGATCTTTATAAAGCTCTTCTTCAGACTGAAATTCAATGGGATCCAGAGAGATCATGTCTTCATCCATAGGACCCCAAGTGCCTGGATCAATCGAAAGTTCGATTCTATCTGAACTACTCATTTTCAAATGATATCCACATTGTTCACAAATATGCATTTTTGACTTAAGCAATTTCTTATAATTTAATCCATAACAATTTTCACATTGAACCCACAAATGCTTGTATAGATCGGGATCATTAGAACTTTCTTTTAGAGTTAAATCATTACCATTTTCCCGAGTTATTATATCGAAATTCTTGTCTTCACTACTATTTCCACCTTCGCCGCAAATGTAATTATAAATATAACTATCATTGGAATTGTCACTACCACTTAAAATTGAACTATCAATACAGATTTGAGAACGAAGATAAGAGTCAATACAACTATTAATGTGATTATTCCAACTATAGTTAGTATCATACAAGTTAAAATCATAGTGGGGATCATCATTTTTCGATCCATTATTCATATAACTAGAATTACGATAACTATAAAAAAAACTTTCTAGTTCACTCAAAAAAGAATGATCATTGTTAATCTCAAAAATTTGATTTTCACTATCAAAATATATGGAATAACTATCCTGATTACTATCCCTAATTAAAAAGGTGTCATCAGAAATGAAATTCCGAATGTCTTTGACACCAACTAAATGATCAACCTTACTGGAATAACTAGAGCTGTCACTACAATCATGAATGTTTTTATCCATATCATTTCTAGCCGGGTCTTCGTTTACACTAGTATTTTCAATAGGACCAAGGCTATCCATTGATTTACTTAGCCCACATCTGTATTCTAATTCCCCCTTAGACAAGATCAAATTGAACCATGATTTTTCCATAGAGCTTTCTTGCCTCTATTTACACGAAAGTACAATAGATGAATAGTCATTCGATGAAAAATCAATTGAATATTTTCATTTTATTTCCTATCAGAATACGCATACTAGATACAATCACTAGGGTTATTAACGAACAATGAGTGAATATTGAAGGAAAGAATTCCTAGCAGTTCATTATATATGATAGAGCTCTTTTTTCTTTTCAATTAGAAATATCAATTTTCAATTAGAAATAGCGATTTCCCCATGTTGTGTAAAATTTGCACTGAAAAAAAGGAAAAAAGAAATTTTTCTTCTATCCTCCTATGAAGAGACTTTTTCGTAAAATCTCGTCTACTAATACAATAAGTTTCTATTCAAACAC